TGGAATTGAGATCTCATTCAAAGAGAAAGATATGAAATATCTGGAGTTTCTCTTTGTATATTATATGGATGATCCGATCAGCAAGGACCATGATTGGGAATTGTTTGATCGTCTTTCTCTGAGGAGGAGGCGAAACATAATCAACTTGAATTCGGGACAGCTTTTCGAAATCTTAGTGAAGCACTGGATTTGGCTAGACAATGTGTGGTTGGTAAACAAGGATCGGTTTTTTAACAAGGTACGGAATGTATCGTCAAATATTCAATATGATTCCACAAGATCTAGTTTCGTTCAAGTAACGGATTCTAGCCAATTGAAAGGATCTTCTGATCAATCTAGAGATCGTTTGGATTCCATCAGTAATGCGGATTCGGAATATCACACATTAATCAATAAAAGAGAGATTCAACAACTAAAAGAAAGATCGATTCTTCGGGATCCTTCCTTTCTTCAAACGGAAGGAACAGAGATAGAATCAGACCGATTTTCAAAATGCCTTTCTGGATATTCCTCAATGCCTCAGCTATTCACGGAACGTGAGAAGCAGATGATTATTCATCGGCTTCCGGAAGAAATCGAAGAACTTCTTGAGAATCCTACAAGATCCATTCGTTCTTTTTTCTCTGGCAGATGGTCAGAACTTCATCTGGGTTCAAATCCTACTGAGAAGCCCACTAGAGATCAGAAATTGTTGAAGAAACATCTTGTTGTTTTTTTTGCCCCTTCCAGGCGATCGGAAAATAAAGAAATGATTAATATATTCAAGATAATTACGATTACGTATTTACAAAATAGCGTCTCAATTCATCCTATTTCATCAGATCCGGGATGTGATATGGTTCCGAAGGATGAACCGGATATGGACAGTTCCGATAAGATTTCATTCTTGAACAAAAATGCATTTTTTTATCGAAGGATCCGAAAACAATGGGTTCGGATCTCTTGCGGGCATTTTTTGGAAGATAGAAAACAAAAAAGAGTGGTATTTGCTAGCAACAACAAAATGGAGGCAGTCAATCAAAATCAATATATATTGATCCGAAATCTGATTCAAATCCAATATAGCACCTATGGGTACATAAGAAATGTATTGAATCGATTCTTTTTAATGAATCGATCCGATCGCAGCTTCGAATATGGAATTAAAAGGGATCAAATAGGAAACGAGACTCTGAATTATAGAACTATAAGGAAATATACGATCAACCAATATTTATCGAATTTGAAAAAGATCCAGAAGAAAAGGTTCGATCCTCTTATTTTTCTTTCTCGAACCGAGAGATTCATGAATCAGGATCCTGATGCATATAGATACAAATGGTTCAATGGGAGCAAAAATTTCCAGGAACATTTACGTATTAATCAATATTCGATTGATTGGTCTGAGGTTATCGACAAAAAAGATTTGTCTAAGTCACTTCGTTTCTTTTTGTCCAAGTTGCTTCTCTTTGGGTCTAACGCACTTCCTTTTTTCTTTGTGAGTTTCGGGAATATCCCCATTCATAGGTCCGAGATCCACATTTCTGAATTGAAAGGTCCGAATGATCAACTCTACAATCCGTTGTTAGAATCAATAGGTCTTCAAATCGTTCATTTGAAAAAATTAAAAGCCTTCTTATTGAATGATCATGATACTTTCCAAAAATCGAAATTATTGATCAATGGAGGAACAATATCACCATTTTTGTTCAAGTTCAATACGATACCAAAGTGGATGATTGACTCATTCCATACTAGAAATAATGGCAGGAAATCCTTTGGTAACACGGATTCCTATTTCTCAATGATATCCCACGATCAAAACAATTGGCTGAATCCCGTAAAACCATTTCATAGAAGTTCATGGATATCTTCTTTTTATAAAGCAAATCGACTTCGATTCTTGAATAATCCACATCACTTCTGCTTCTATTGTAACAAAGGATTCCCTTTTTATATGGAAAAGGCCCGTATCAATAATTATGATTTTACGTTTCGCACCAAAATATTTTTTTTGTTTTTCGGTAAAAAAAAACATGCTTTTTTGGAGAGAGATACTATTTCACCAATCGAGTCACAGGTATCTAACATATTCATACCTAACGATTTGACAATTCGATCCGATCTATTCGTTCGTAGAACTATTTACTCGATCACAGACATTTCTGGAACACCTCTAACAGAGGGACAAATAGTCCATTTTGAAAGAACTTTTTGTCAACCTCTTTCAGATATGAATCTATCTGATTCACAAAAGAAGACCTTGCATCAGTATCTCAATTTCAATTCAAACATGGGTTTGATTTACACTCCATGTTCTGAGAAATATTTACCATCGGAAAAGAGGAAAAAGCGGAGTCTTTGTCTAAAGAAATGCGTTGAGAAAGGGCAGATGTATAGAACCTTTCAACGAGATAGCGCTTTTGCAACTCTCTCAAAATGGAATCGATTCCAAACATATATGCCATGGTTCCTTACTTCGACAGGGTACAAATATCTAAATTGTCTATTTTTCGATACTTTTTCAGACCTATTGCCGATACTAAGTAGCAGTCAAAAATGGGTATCTATTTTTCATGATATTAGGCACGGATCATGGCGAATTCTTCAGAAAAAAGTGTGTCTTCCACAAAGGAATCTGATAAGTGAGATTTCGAACAAGTGTTTACATAATCTTCTTCTGTCCGAAGAAATGATTCATCGAAATAATGAGTCACCTTTGATATGGACACGTCTGGGATCGCCAAATGTTCGGGAGTTCTTCTATTCAATCCTTTTTCTTCTTGTTGCTGGATATCTCGTTCGTACACATCTTCCCTTTGTTTTCCGAGCCTCTAGTGAGTTACAGACAGAGTTCGAAAAGGTCAAATCTTTGATGACTCCATCATACATGATTGAGTTGCTAAAACTTCTGGATAGGTATGAATCGAATTCCGTCTGGTTAAAGAATCTCTTTCTGGTTGCTCGGGAACAATTAGGAGATTCCCTAGAAGAAAGACGGGGTTCTGCTTCTGGTGGCAACATGCTGTTGGGTGGTGGTCCCGCTTATGGGGTCAAATCAATACGTTCTAATAAAAAAGATTTGAATATTAATCTAATCGATATCATCGATCTCATAAGTATCATACCAAATCCCATCAATCGAATCACTTTTTCGAGAAATACGACACATCTAAGTCATACAAGTAAAGAGATCTATTCATTGATAAGAAAAAGAAAAAGGGTGAACGGTGATTGGATTGAGGATAAAATCGAATCCTGGGTCGCGAGCAGTGATTCGATTGATGAAGAAGAAAGAGAATTATTGGTTCAGTTCTCTACTTTAACGACAGAAAAAAGGATTGATCAAATTCTATTGAGTCTGACTCATAGTGATCATTTATTAAAGAATGACTCTGGTTATCAAATGATTGAACAACCGGGAGCGATTTACTTACGATACTTAGTTGACATTCATAAAAAGTATCTAATGAATTATGAGTTCCATACATCTTGTTTAGCAGAAAGACGGGTATTCCTTGCTCATTATCAGACAATCACTTATTCACAAACCTCGTGTGGGGCTAATAGGTTTCATTTCCCATCTCATGGAAAACCCTTTTCGCTCCGCTTAGCCTTATTCCTCTCTAGGGGTATTTTAGTGATAGGTTCTATAGGAACTGGACGATCCTATTTGGTCAAATACCTAGCGACAAACTCCTATGTTCCTTTTATTACGGTATTTTTAAACAAGTTCCTGGATAACAATTTTCTTATTGATGCTAGTGACGATATCGATCGTGACCTTGATACGGAGCTGGAGCTGCTAACTATGATGAATGCGCTAACTATGGATATGATGCCGGAAATTGCCCCATTTTCTATCACCCTTCAATTCGAATTAGCAAAAGCAATGTCTCCTTGCATAATATGGATTCCAAACATTCATGATCTGGATGTGAATGAGTCGAATTACTTATTCCTCCGCCTATTAGTGAACTATTTCTCCAGAGATTGTGAAAGATGGTCCACTAGAAATATTCTTGTTATTGCTTCGACTCATATTCCTCAAAAAGTGGATCCCGCTCTAATAGCTCCGACTAAATTAAATACATGTATTAAGATACGAAGGCTTCTTATTCTACAACAACGAAAGCACTTTTTCACTCTTTCATATATTAGGGGATTTCACTTGGAAAAGAAAATGTTCCGTACTAATGGATTCGGGTCCATAACCATGGGTTCCAATGTACGAGATCTTGTAGCACTTACTAATGAGGCCCTATCGATTAGTATTACACAGAAGAAATCAATTATAGACACTAATACAATTAGATCCGCTCTTCATAGACAAACTTGGGATTTGCGATCCCAGGTAAGATCGGTTCAGGATCATGGGATCTTTTTCTATCAGATAGGAAAGGCTGTTGCACAAAATGTACTTCTAAGTAATTGCCCTCTAGATCCTATATCTATCTATATGAAGAAGAAATCATGTAAAGAAGGGTATTCTTCGTCGTACAAATGGTACTTCGAATTTGGAACGAGCATGAAGAAATTAACGATACTTCTTTATCTTTTGAGTTGTTCTGCCGGATCGGTCGCTCAAGATCTTTGGTCTCTACTCGGACCCGATGAAAAAAATGGGATCACTTCTTATGGACTCGTTGAGAATGATTCTGATCTAGTTCCTGGTCTATTAAAAGTAGAAGGCGCTCGGGTGGGATCCTCACGGACAGAAAAAGATTGCAGTCAGTTTGATAATGATCGAGTGACATTGTTTCTTCGGCCCGAACTAAGGAATCCCTTAGATATGATGCAAAATGGATCTTGTTCTATCCTTGATCATAGATTTATCTATGAAAAATACCAATCGGAATTGGAAAAAGGGGAGGGAGCCCTCGATCCGCCACAGATAGAGGAGGATTTATTCAATCCCATAGTTTGGGCTCCTAGAATATGGAACCCCCGGAGCTTTCTATTTGATTGTATCGAAAGGCCCAATGAATTGGGATTTCCTTATTGGGCCGGGTCATTGCGGG